TGAAAGGATCCTTACTTCTATTTCTTTTTATTTTCATTCAAAAATTATTATTTTTCTTATTTTCAGTTTTAATTACTATTTAAATGGAATAATGAATCCATAGAATATTCATTCTATTTTATAGAATTCAAAATAGATTTATAGAATGGTGATTCGAATGAATGATTTAGGAATATAAATGACGAATTCAAAAATTTGATGGAATTTAAAAAGACAGAAAGATCTTTCGGGTCTAGTCAAACCATTCCATTATATTGACAATTTCAAAAAACTGTTCATACTATACCATGAGCATAATATAGTATGATGGCGGTCGGGCAAGTATGCCCCCATCGTCTAGTGGTTCAGGACATCTCTCTTTCAAGGAGGCAGCGGGGATTCGACTTCCCCTGGGGGTAGGGTACTACGAAAGGAAGTTGATCATGGATTATCAATAAGCCTAGAATTGATTCTTCCTGGGTCGATGCCCGAGCGGTTAATGGGGACGGACTGTAAATTCGTTGGCAATATGTCTACGCTGGTTCAAATCCAGCTCGGCCCAAGAATTCGCTGATCCACCATGAAATGATATAGCCCATTTGTTCTTCATAAAAAATTCCGGCTACGAAACGAAAGAATATAAAAAAGTACAATTTTCTGATATATCCCTACCGCTTTATTTGCTCTGTTATATTTATTTGTTCGCACAAATTCTTATTTTTAATTTCATATCAGGATCTCTAAGTATAAAGTGTTAGTAAAAGAAAAATAAAATCTTTTTTTTTTTCATTTAAAGATAAAGATTGATTATCACTCGATTTGGCAATAATAAAAGGATTACTAGTAATCTGTGTCGCTCTCACTAAAGTGCCCATCCATGGAGATATCAATATATCACTCACGCCTCTGTTACCCTTGCCACACGGCGATTCGAATCGAAAAAGAAATGGTTTAAATGCAATCATAAGAGTATGTATACTCTACACTTTCTTTCCTGGGATTGTAGTTCAATTGGTTAGAGCACCGCCCTGTCAAGGCGGAAGCTGCGGGTTCGAGCCCCGTCAGTCCCGAGGAATCAAATCCAACAAAAAATACATTAATTCATCTCTCCATTTGGATGTGAAAAGGGATACAAATAAAATAGTGGAATTTCATTCCAGGGATTTCTCTTATTTTTTTTTTATTTAAGGGTACTGTCGAAAAAAGAACAAACTCTATAAAATAGTGAAATTGGATGGAATATTCGATTTTTTTTATACCTTAATACTAATACTCGGTTTCTTTTTATTATACTTATTTCTTTTTTTTTCCACAAAAATGAAATCATTAAAAGAGAGTACTTAACTCCTTCTTTTCTATTTCACTTCTATTGTTTATTGTTTGGTTGGGTTTGTAACCAATGGAAACGTAAGAGCGGTCAAATGATACGTCATCAGATGATTCTACAAGGAAGGCGGTAGGTTATAGAAAAAACAAGAATGAAAAAGAACGAGAAATGAAAATAAAAAAGAAAAGTAAAGGGGTTGGATCAGGAATCCAATTTTGGATTCGGTATGGATAAAAGATCTTCCTATGTTATACTATTCAATTCTCGACGATGAATTGATTTAATAGCTCAGATATTGTTATTCATGATATTGATCCGATTCAATAGCATCGAGGTGTAATTCATCCCATTGAATTTACAGGCGAAAGATTTATCATCTCTATGGGATTAAATCCCGAGTTATTGCCAAATAAAAAAAAACAATGAGATTATGGAAGTAAATATTCTCGCATTTATTGCTACTGCACTCTTCATTCTAGTTCCTACTGCTTTTTTACTTATAATATATGTAAAAACAGTCAGTCAAAGTGATTAATTTGAATCAAACTTGACTTCTTTTCTTAGTCAATGATTGAAGAAATAGAAGAAATCAAAAGGATTTTAATCTCGCGTCTTAAATGAAATGATCGGACTCGAATTAGCGGTATAATATTCTATGAGATCCGATAGTATGGTAGAAAGATTCATATATTTCTTTCTACCATACTAGCTATTATTCTTATTGTAATTTATTGTAATGTAACAAGTTGTACTGTATAAAAATATAAATAATAGAGGCTTAATATAGATTAATATACAATATGTATCTTTTTGATATATGTAATGTACATAGCATCCCAATTCGATTTCTTTGCTTCATCTATTTCATTTTAATATTTGTCTTGATTCCAATCAATCTAAAACAATTGAAAGGCAATTCTTAATAGTACGCTTCGAATTCCGAAATTTATGATTATTTTCAATACGAATCCCTGTATCCATCGAAAGAATCAAATCCATGAGGGAAAGGGTTATGGACATATAGTATATTAAAAAATGAAAATCGATTTATTTTCTTTTAGCATTCCGAAGAAGTAATTGATTGAGCAGTTAACAGATGATCCAAGGAGTTCTCTGAGAATTTCTTCGGATTTCGAAAAGGAAGAATAAAACCCACCATTTTATTTAAACTCTTGAACCATGATATGAAATGAG